GAATCAAAAATTTCTGATTATATAGAAAAAAAGATCGAGAAAAAAGACGAGGACAAAAGAGAAAAATACAAAAGAGAAGAAAAAATGCGGATAGAAATAGCAGAAGCCTGGGATAGCATTTTACCTGCTCAAGTAATAAGGGGTTCCGTGTTAATAACCCAATCAATTCTTAGAAAATATATTATATTACCTTCATTGATAATAGCTAAAAACATTGCCCGTATGTTATTATTTCAATTTCCTGAGTGGTCCGAAGATTTAAAGGATTGGAATCGAGAAATGCATGTTAAATGCACTTATAATGGTGTTCAATTATCTGAAACAGAATTTCCAAAAAATTGGTTAACAGACGGTATTCAGATAAAGATCCTATTTCCTTTTTGCCTGAAACCTTGGCACAGATTTAAACAACAACCCTCTCATAAAGATCCAATGAAAATGAAAAAAACGAAGGGTCAAAAGAATGATTTTTGCTTTTTAACAGTTTGGGGAATGGAAACTGAACTACCTTTTGGTTCTCCTCGAAATTATCCTCGAAAACGGCGTTCGTTTTTTGAGCCTATTTTAAAAGAGCTAAAAAAAAAAATAAAAAAACTGAAAACGAAATGTTTTATAGCTTTAACAATTTTAAAAGAAAAAACAACATTTTTTCGAAAAGTCTCAAAAGAAACAAAAAAATGGATCACTCAAAGCATTCTATTTCTAAAGGGAATAGTAAAAGAACTCTCAAAAATAAATCCAATTCCATTTTTTGGGTTGAGAGAAATATCTGAATTGGACGGAACTAAAAAGGATTCGATAATCAGTAATGAGATGATTCATGAATCATCCCTTCAAATTCAATCCACGGGGTGGACAAATTATTCATTAACCGAAAAAAAAATAAAAGATCTGACTACGAGAACAAACACAATCAAAAATCAAATAGAAAAAATTTTAATTATAAAAGACAAGAAAAACGAATTTATAACTCAAGAAATAAATATTAGTTCTAATAAAATAAGTTATCCGGATAAAATATTAGAATCATCAAAAAAAAAATTGCAAATATTAAAAAGAAGAAATATTCGATTAATCCGTAAATTCTATTTTTTTATAAAATTTTTCAATGAAAAGATATACATAGATATTCTTCTATATATCATTAATTTTCCAAGAACCAATACACAACTTTTTCTTGAATCAACAAAAAAAATGATTGAGAAATTCATTCACAATAATGAAGCAAATCAAGATAAAACAACTAAAAATACAATTCATTTTATTTCAACTATAAAAAACTCACTTTCTTCACTTTCTAATGTTAGTATTAGAAATAAAAACGAAAAAGCTTTTTGTGACTTATTCTCCCTCTCACAAGCCTATGTATTTTACAAATTATCGCAAACCCAGGCTATTAGTTTTTATAAACTCAAACCTATCCTTCAATATCATGGAACATCTCGTTTTCTTAAAAATGAAATAAAAGATTATTTTGAAGAACAGGGAGTATCTCATTCCAGATTAAGACATGATTATGGGTTAAGACAGAAAATCTTTTTGCATTCTGGAATCAATGAATGGAAAAACTGGTTAAGGAGTCGTTATCAATACAATTTATTTCAGAGTAGATGGCTTAGATTAGTACCAAGACAATGGCGAAATAGAGTCAATCAACACTATCTGGCTCAAAATAAAGATTTAACAAAATGGGATTCATATGAAAAAGAAAGATTAACTCATTACGAAAAAAAAAATGATTTTCAAGCGAATTCATTACTAAATCAAGAATATAAACTTACTCAAGAACAAAAATTAAAAAAATCGAATTTGAAAAAACACTATGGATATGATTTTTTATCATATAAATCTATTAATTATCAAGATAAGAGGGACCCGTATGCTTATGGATCACCATTCCAAGTAAATAAGAGGGAAGAGATTTCTTATAATTACAACATGGATAAACGCAAATTTTTTGATACACTGAGGGATATCCCTATCCATAATGATCTAGGAGAAGACAATATCTTAGATGCTATGGGGAATTTTTCGCATAGAAAGTTTTTAAATTGGGGAATTCTTCATTTTTGTCTTAGAAATAAGGCTGATATTGAGTACTGGGTGGATACCAGTACCAAGAGTAACAAAAATATTAAGGCTGGGGTTAATAATTATGAAATAATTGATAAAACGGACCTTTTTTATTTCACAATTTTTCAAGATCACGAAAGCAACCCATCCAGTAAAAAAGGAAGCCCATTTGATTGGATGGGAATGAATGAAGAAATACTAAGTCGGCCTATATCGAATCTGGAACTTTGGTTCTTCCCAGAATTTGTGCTGCTATATAATGCATATAAGGTTAAACCATGGATCATACCAATAAAATTACTTCTTTTAAATTTTAATGTAAATGGGAACATTAATAAAAATATTATTGAAAATAAAAAAAGGGACCCCCTTATAGCACCGAATGCAAAAAAAATTATTGGATTAGAGAATCGAAATCAAGAAGAAAAAGAACCCATAGGTGAAGGGGATCTTGTATCAGATGCACAAAAACAAGGAAATTTAAAATCCGTTCTCTCAAACCAAGAAAAAGATGTTGAAGAAGATTATGGCAAATCAGACATAAAAAAACGTAGAAAGAAAAAGCAATACAAGAGTAACACGGAAGCAGAGCTTGATTTCTTCCTAAAAAGGTATTTGCGTTTTCAATTGAGATGGGATGATTCTTTAAATCAAAGAATAATCAATAATATCAAAGTATATTGTCTCCTGCTTAGACTGATAAATCCAAACGAAATTGTTATATCCTCTATTCAAAGGGGAGAAATGAATCTGGATATTTTGATGATTCAGAAGGATTTAACTCTTAGAGAATTAATGAAAAAGGGAATATTGATTATCGATCCAGTTCGTCTGTCGGTAAAAAATGATGGACAATTTATTCTATATCAAACTATAAGTATTTCGTTGGTTCATAAAAATAAACACCAAATTAATCAAAGATACCAAGAAAAAAACTATATTGATAAAAAGAATTTTGATGAATCTATTGCAAGACATCAAAAAATGACTGAAAATAAAGACAAAAATCATTATGATTTATTTGTTCCTGAAAATATTTTATCCCCTAACCACCGGCGAGAATTGCGAATTCGAATTTCTTTCAATTCAAGGGATAAAAATGGTATGCATAGAAATCCAGTCTTTTTAAATAATGTAAAAAACTGTGGTCAAGTTTTGACTAAAAACAAAGATCTTGATGGTGAGAAAAAGAAACTAATTAAATTAAAGTTCTTTCTTTGGCCCAATTATCGATTAGAAGATTTAGCTTGTATGAATCGCTATTGGTTTAATACTAATAATGGCAGTCGTTTCAGTATGGTAAGGATACATATGTATCCGCGGTTGAAAATTCGTTAATGGTACTCCCATATATTATGTACCGTGCCAGGTATATGAACACAAATAACAAACAAATAGACGGGCACGCGGATTGTCTTACATTTCATTCTGATACATGATACTAATTTAATGACATACATATCAATTAGATCAACAAATGAATCAACAAAATCCTCTTATTTGAACTCTAAAATTTTATCTTTTATAGAAATCTATCACTCTTTTGTATCCCGATATGAATCAAATTGAAAACCGGATTGATTCATTTTATTTGAAAAAAAAAAAATTATAAAGTTCATAACGAACTTAAAATCATTGTGTATATCAAAATGACTGGTATTATTATTACTGATCAGTAAAATTCACATTCAAAAAAAGGGGGAGAGAATATTTTGTTTTATGGTAAAAAATTCATTTATCTCAGTTATTTTTCAAGAAAAAAAAGAAGAAAACAGGGGGTCCGTTGAATTTCAAATAGTTAGTTTCACCAATAAGATACGAAGACTTACTTCACATTTGGAATTGCACAAAAAAGACTATTTATCTCAGAGAGGTCTACGTAAAATTCTAGGAAAACGTCAACGACTACTGTCTTATTTATCAAAGAAAAATAAAATACGTTATAAAGAATTAATTAGTGAGTTGGATATTCGGGAATCAAAAAAGCGTTAATTTGCAAATTTTGAATTATTTGAATTAGGCGATTTAGTAGATTTTAATTTTGATGTACTTCTTTTCGTTTTCAACAATTCATGTAAGAATGAATCGAGTAAAAACTTATGAATCTATCAGCTACAGAAAAAGACCTTATGATAGTCAATATGGGACCTCAGCACCCATCGATGCACGGTGTTCTTCGTCTCATCGTTACTCTAGACGGTGAAGATGTTGTTGACTGTGAACCAATATTAGGTTATTTACACAGAGGAATGGAAAAAATTGCGGAAAATCGAACAATTATACAATATTTGCCTTATGTAACACGTTGGGATTATTTAGCCACTATGTTCACGGAAGCAATAACCGTAAATGGACCAGAACAATTGGGGAATATTCAAGTCCCTAAAAGAGCCAGCTATATCAGAGTAATTATGTTGGAGTTGAGTCGTATAGCTTCTCATCTATTATGGCTTGGACCTTTTATGGCAGATATTGGTGCACAGACCCCCTTTTTCTATATTTTCAGAGAAAGAGAATTAGTATATGATCTATTCGAAGCTGCCACCGGTATGAGAATGATGCATAATTATTTTCGTATCGGAGGAGTGGCGGCCGATCTACCTTATGGCTGGATAGATAAATGTTTGGATTTCTGCGATTATTTTTTAACAGGAATTGTTGAATATCAAAAACTTATTACGCGAAATCCTATTTTTTTAGAACGAGTTGAAGGGATAGGCGTTATTGGTGCAGAAGAAGCAATAAATTGGGGTTTATCCGGCCCAATGCTACGAGCATCTGGAATCAAATGGGATCTTCGGAAAGTTGATCGTTATGAGTGTTACGACGAATTTGATTGGGAAATCCAGTGGCAAAAAGAAGGAGATTCATTAGCTCGTTATTTAGTCCGAATCAGTGAAATGACGGAATCCATAAAAATAATTCAACAGGCCCTGGAAGGAATTCCGGGGGGTCCCTATGAGAATTTAGAAATCCGATGCTTTGATCGAGAAAGGGATCCAGAATGGAATGATTTTGAATATCGATTCATTAGTAAAAAACCCTCTCCCACATTTGAATTACCGAAACAAGAACTTTATGCGAGAATGGAAGCCCCAAAGGGAGAATTAGGAATTTTTCTGATAGGGGATCAAAGCGGTTTTCCTTGGAGATGGAAAATTCGCCCGCCGGGTTTTATCAATTTGCAAATTCTTCCTCAGTTAGTTAAAAGAATGAAATTGGCTGATATTATGACGATACTAGGTAGCATAGATATCATTATGGGAGAAGTGGATCGTTGAAATGATAATTTATACGACAGAAGCACAAGATATCAATTCTTTTTACAGATTGGAATCTTTAAAAGAGGTCTATGGGATCATATGGATGTTGGTCCCTATTTTGACTCTTGTATTGGGAATCACAATAGGTGTACTAGTAATTGTATGGTTAGAAAGAGAAATATCTGCAGGAATACAACAACGTATTGGGCCTGAATACGCCGGTCCTTTGGGAATTCTTCAAGCTCTAGCAGATGGAACAAAACTGCTTTTCAAAGAGAATATTCTTCCATCTAGAGGAAATACTCGTTTATTTAGTATTGGACCGTCTATAGCAGTCATATCAATTTTACTAAGTTTTTCAGTAATTCCTTTTAGCTCTCGCCTTATTTTAGCCGATCTCAATATCGGTATTTTTTTATGGATTGCCATTTCAAGTATTGCTCCCGTTGGACTTCTTATGTCAGGATACGGATCAAATAATAAATATTCCTTTTTAGGTGGTCTGCGAGCTGCTGCTCAATCGATTAGTTATGAAATACCATTAACTCTATGTGTTTTATCAATATCTCTACGTGCGATTCGTTGAAATATAAACTTTTATTTTCCCTATTCCTTTCATTCTAGAAAATAAGTTGAATGGATTGAATAGATATCCTCGTTTTTTATTATCCTTCAGTTCAGGTTGATAAACTAAATTAGATAGTTATATATGAGTGAAAGAAAGCAGCTTATAAATTCGCAGTAAATAAAAAAAAAAAATTGAATCTCATTTCCGATGTACAAGAGTTAAGTGGAAGAAAACGTACGCGGAAGAAGTCTTTACCCCAAGACGGGTTGATTAGTCAATCTAGCTTGAAGCGGGCTCAAAAGATCAACCGTATAGAGTTTTAGCTATCCTTTGTATGGTCCCATACATGTATTGCTAAACAAACGGGGGATTGAACAAAAAAATGAGTGGATGGTTAGGAACACCAAAATACACAAAGGATTAGTAATGGAGATTATGTAAATTATATAAAAAGAGACTTCTGGATAACATAAAAAGAATACTAATTGGGGCTTTAAATTCGTAGAAATGACTAGGCAGTACTCCCCCCGATTCCGGTCCAGAGTATGCTCCTATCCGCCGATTAAAGTAATGACTATCAGGAACGAAAAAATCCTTTACTATTTTTTAGTTTAAGCCCCCATTCGTGGTTTTCTCAGATCCGAAAGAAGAATAGGAACGAAAAATAAACAATAAAGAATAAAAAAGAAATCTTTTTTTTATTCTTTCTTTCATATATATAGAGAGACCTAATCCGTGTCATGATTTATGAGCTAAGGTAATGTTTCATTTTTTTCGTAATCGAAAACAATGGGTTGAAATATCGATTGATATTCTACAAGAAGTATTTTATTAAAGGCTTAAGTTATTACTCAACAAATAAAAATTGAAATTCTTAAGGGGCGAGATCAATTCAGAAGCACTTTTTTTTATTCTTTCAGAATATAGCAGACAGAATTCCATTGGTATAATTTTGGACCTTCCAATCCATTTTTTCTGTATCTATTCTACAACCATACGAAGATAAATAATACGGATTCGGTCCTTAAATTTATTTGTGACTCACGAGGAGCCGTATGAGGTGAAAATCTCATGTACGGTTTTGGACTAGCGATGGAAACAGTGATGTTATCATCGACTATAATTATCTAACAGTTCAAGTACAGTTGATATAGTTGAGGCGCAATCAAAATATGGTTTTTGGGGATGGAATTTGTGGCGTCAGCCAATAGGGTTTATCGTTTTTCTAATTTCTTCTCTAGCAGAATGTGAGAGATTACCTTTTGATTTACCAGAAGCCGAGGAAGAATTAGTAGCAGGGTATCAAACCGAATATTCAGGTATCAAATTTGGTTTATTTTACGTTGCTTCCTATCTAAATCTATTACTTTCTTCATTATTTGTAACAGTTCTTTACTTGGGGGGTTGGAATATTTCCATTCCGTACGTATTCGTCCCTGAGCTATTTGAAATAAATAAAATGAATGGAATCCTTGGAACGACAATTGGTATCTTTATTACATTAGCTAAAACTTATTTGTTTTTGTTTATTTCTATCGCAACACGATGGACTTTACCTAGGTTAAGAATGGACCAATTATTAAATCTTGGATGGAAATTTCTTTTACCCATTTCTCTCGGTAATCTATTATTAACAACTTCTTTCCAACTTCTTTCACTGTAAATAAAAAAAATATGAGATTCATGGCTTGGTTCAAACAAGAGAAAGAAACAAACATCAAATTATTCATAGATATTCACGATATGTTCCCTATGGTAACTGGGTTTATGAATTATGGCCACCAAACGGTCCGAGCCGCAAGGTACATTGGTCAAGGTTTCATGATTACCTTATCCCACGCAAATCGTTTACCCGTAACTATTCAATATCCTTATGAAAAATTAATCACATCAGAGCGTTTCCGCGGGCGAATTCATTTTGAATTTGATAAATGCATTGCTTGTGAAGTATGTGTTCGTGTATGCCCTATAGATCTACCTGTTGTTGATTGGAAATTTGAAACGGATATTCGAAAAAAACGATTGCTTAATTACAGTATTGATTTCGGAATTTGTATATTTTGTGGTAACTGCGTTGAGTATTGTCCAACAAATTGTTTATCAATGACTGAAGAATATGAACTTTCTACTTACGACCGTCATGAATTGAATTATAATCAAATTGCTTTGGGTCGTTTACCAATGTCAGTAATTGACGATTATACAATTCGAACAATTTCGAATTCGATAAAAAAAACTGAGTAAGTAAACCTACTATTCTATTAAAGAGAAATTACGAATTCTTTTAAGGTTCCTTTTTGGTTTAAGTTAAAAGAAAGAGTGTTTGGTTTGAATTAAAAAAAAAGAATGAGGACTTTGTTCAATAAATAAAAATTCAATTACAAAGTAACTGGTTGATAAGAATTTCGGAGTCATTTTTATTTTAAATCTATTAATATATTCGTAATTATTTCGAAATATATAGTTTCAAAAAAAAATACCCTTTTCTTTTGAATCTTTTGAACAAACAAAAAAAGAATCAAAAACGAAACTGTCCAATAATTGTACTTAGAGCAATTCCCACCTAATAGATTAGTATTTTATTTAATTAGGAACGTATCATAAAAAAAAATTCCTGGTCGGGTCAATAAGATCATGAAAAGCATTTCGATTTATTTATCTCTTATTTTACACAGAATGGATTTGCCTGGACCAATACACGATTTTCTTTTAGTTTTTCTGGGATCGGGTCTTATATTAGGGGGCCTGGGAGTGGTATTACTTCCCAATCCAATTTATTCTGCCTTTTCATTGGGATTGGTTCTTGTTTGTATATCCTTATTGTATATTCTCTCAAATTCTCATTTTGTAGCTGCTGCCCAACTCCTTATTTATGTGGGAGCCATAAATGTTTTAATCCTATTTGCTGTGATGTTCATGAATGGTTCCGAATATTCTAAAGATTTTAATCTGTGGACCGTTGGGAATGGCCTTACTTCGTTGGTTTGTACAAGTATTCTTGTTTCGCTAATTACTACTATATTAGATACATCATGGTACGGGATTATTTGGACTACAAGATCAAACCAAATTATAGAGCAAGATTTGATAAGTACTAGTCAACAAATTGGAATTCATTTAGCAACAGATTTTTTTCTTCCATTTGAATTCATTTCAATAATTCTTTTAGTTGCTTTGATAGGTGCAATTGCTGTGGCTCGTCAGTAATAAATCTTTCTAATTAGGAATAGCAAGCAATCAAAATGAAACTTTTTTATGTCTTATCGCATCTATTTTCTTTGAATTCTATTTGAATATTGCTTGTGTATAAAATGTGTATAAAATATAAATTCGTTTATTCGATATATTTCCAATATATTCTTTTTGTTAGATTCTAGTCAATCAAATCCGTTGAATTATTGTTCATATTAAAATCAATCGAAATTGATAAGGAGTTGGTCAATGATGCTCGAGCATATACTTGTTTTGAGTGCCTATTTATTTTCTATCGGTATTTATGGATTGATCACGAGTCGAAATATGGTTAGGGCCCTTATGTGTCTTGAACTTATACTGAATGCGGTTAATATAAATTTTGTAACATTTTCTGATTTTTTTGATAGTCGGCAATTAAAAGGAAATATTTTCTCAATTTTTGTTATAGCTATTGCAGCCGCTGAAGCAGCTATTGGATTAGCTATTGTTTCCTCGATTTATCGTAACAGAAAATCAACGCGTATCAATCAATCAACTTTATTGAATAAGTAATATTAATAATATTAAATTATAAAATTCACCAATTTGAATTAGCATGTCCAATAGGGTGGAATCTACATCATGTTTTCGAAAACGTAAGAAATCAAAGTATCTTGGTCCTTTCTTATGAGTTGATCCCGAAGTAAATTGATTAGAAAATTTCTGGTAAATCGTTGATTCATCTGGTGTGTAACTATACTGATTCATTTACAAGTTTACTAGATTGAAATTTTATGATGTTCAAAAATTTATAGATCCCATGTCACATTCAGTAAAAATTTATGATACATGTATAGGGTGTACTCAATGTGTCCGAGCCTGCCCCACCGATGTGTTAGAAATGATACCTTGGGATGGGTGT